GGAAAGACAAGAGAATTTCAGGGTAACAAACATTTTCTAGAATTTCTCTTAGATTCAAGCCCATAGCTGATAATAGAACTAGAATAGATATTTTCAGTTTCCTACTCACACGAGCCCATATCCTTGCTTTTCTATCAATCTCTAATTCTAATCTTCCTCCCCAATCTGATATTATGGTGCCGGTATAGACCGAAATCCCGTTATGGTCCAATTCTGACCGGTAATAAATACCGGGGCTTTGCAATATTTGATTGATCACAATTCTGTATATTCCATTTACTATAGAAGTTCCCAGGGAATTCATTAGAGGAATGTTTCCAATAAAAATAGTTTGTTCTTGCATATCCCTACTGGTTTTCCAAATTAATCCCGCAGATACATATAATTCAGAAGAATATGTGAGCGATTCATATACAGCATCTCTTTCTTTTATCAACGGTTCTACCAATTGATATGTTTCCACAAATAATTGAAATTCAATTTCTTGATCTGTATCTTCAATTTTTGGAAACTTATAAAGTTCTTCCGTTAAGCCTTGATCAATGAACCTACAAAACCCTTCAAATTGTATCTGATTAAATCCGGGTATTGTAGACATTTCCTCATTTCCACCCCCAAGCATCTTTTTTTATTTCCCGTTTATATTTATAGAAAAAAGAATCCCATTATTTACTCATTCTTCATCAAATCATATGGATCAATATAGCAATGATGGAATTTATATTCTGTTTACTGAGTCACATAAAATCTTACCTAATCGGAATTTGCAACAAATACAAACAAAAAGGAATTGCTAAATTCCACTTAGAATTAGGGAGTTTTGTATAAAAAATCAAAACAAAAAGTGATTCAATTTCTACCATTATTATGATATTCCGCATCCCAATCCAATTGAATACCATAAACGTATTCAGCATTTGATCTGTTCAATGAGATAATGCGATAAAGACATAATAAAGACATAATAATCATAAACAACATAGAATTTCTTTTTTTAGCACTTAACTTTTTAGTGGATTCAATTGTTCAAAAAAAAATAGGTAAAAATGTGTAAGTAAAAAGTAATAGTAATGTAATAGTAATTAAAGGCTCTTATTTATTAAACATGCGCAGATATAACTACAGCTATCTATATACGCCCCTCTTTTTATTATATTATAGCTTTATTCGTTATTCGGAACTGCACCTGTCATGCTTTATAAGAATTTATCTTTTATAGATTAAATCTATAAAAGATAAATTGTAAAAATTGAAGCACGATAATTTCTTGAAAATTACCGATAGACATCTTATACAGATAAGATACCTGATTAGATAATATTTGTGTAACAATTTATGTTATAGGGTTTACATATATCCATAATTGCTGTTATAATTGAAATTGATAAGGATCTTTTTTATTGAAAAAAAGATCCTTATCAATTTCAATTTTCTTATATCATTAGGGAAACGCAATTTTAGATTCAAATTCAAGAATCGTTCATGAATTTACAATCATATAGTTAATGGTTCAAATTTGTCCTGAATTTTTGTTTTTCTTTTGTGACTGAAAACTCTATTTGTTTTCTTTTTCAATAGAAAGGGGAAAGAAAGTCTTTAGATATTCGCGATTTTAAGATACAATCAATCAAAAGGATTGATCCCTTACAAACACAAAAGGAAGGTTTTCTTTTAGGAAAGGTATTAAAGAAAACGGGATTCAAAATACAAGTACAATAAAAAAAAGCAAAAGGGGAGATTTTGTCATATATTTTAGATCGTTTTGGCGGCATGGCCGAGCGGTAAGGCGGGGGACTGCAAATCCTTTTTCCCCAGTTCAAATCCGGGTGTCGCCTAATCAATAAAAGAATCGAAATACCTTATTTTGTTTTGCTGATATAACTTGAAAAATCTTTTTTTTCCAGCAGAGGAAAAGGACTTTGGATACTTGCTTGATTCTTAAGTATCTGGGAGGGTTCTACTCTAATCAAATGCTTTAAATACTTTAAATCCTTTCGCTAGAGGTTAAGAAAAGATTATAGTCGTGAAAAAGAACTGGTAAATTTTGATATGATAGCCCTTTCACTACTAATGTAGTGTCTACTGACTGGGTCTTGAATTAGATTGGATAGACGGACGGAGAATCTAATTAAATTCTTAGTTGCGGAAAGAGCAGAAGATACTTTGTATACATACTCATGAAAGTATATGAGTACTCTGACATCCATTCAATAGTAATTAATTCGATTGAATGGATAATTGGCTTTTTCTTTAACTTTATTTATATATGCTTTTAGTTTATATATTTTTACTTAATTTATATATTCTATATTAAAGTTTAAATTTAACTAAAGTACAAAAATCAATTTTAAATTTTTGATAATCTTGAGTCAAGAACGTAATAGGACGTTTTCGATTGGTTCATAGTGACAATCGAAGATGGTAAGATTGAGATCAAATAAATGGGAAAAATCGAAAAGAAATAAAGAAATAAAAATAGGGGTATGCGATAGATAATGATCTATCTTGATTCTATATTTTTTTATACTTTTGACTTAAGACTTAACGGCGACAAAAGAAAGAACGGGTCTTATTATTCTGACATATTATTAACATAACATTCCTTTGATACTTCTGAGACGTCAAAGGTTGTCTCTACGTATTTTGCTTGTACTTAATATTTTCCGATTATACTAGAAATCTTCGAGTATAATCATTAGAACTTGGTCTAATTGGATTTATTGGATTGTTTCATCAATGGTGTTGGATCAGAACTCCCTTTTGACTCTTCGCTGGTAATTCTACTATTATTAGTGAACAATAATTGAATAATTCCTTCATAGAGATCGAGGACATAATTTACATGGATATAGTAAGTCTCGCTTGGGCTGCTTTAATGGTAGTCTTTACATTTTCCCTTTCACTCGTAGTATGGGGAAGAAGTGGACTCTAGAAGTACTACTAATTGAGTTTAGGAATCAAACTGTATCAATTTTTTTTATAGATCGTTCTGCAAAGACTATTTTTTAATTTACTATTTCAATTTCAAAATTGAATTTGAAAATATTTTCATTTCGAAGTTATATGTATTGGATTCTAGTGGAGTAATGTATTCTATAAATAATATATGAACTCTTTCAAATAATATATGAACTCTTTCAATCAAACAAAGATTTCAATTATTCCTATGTTCCTATTTCGAAAGTAAAAGTACTCCAAATGGTATGAAATCTTTTTCAATCGAATTCTTCATAAATCTTCTTATAGTGACAATGAGTAAGAACGAAACCTTTTATTACTATATACTTTACTTTTTCTTTGTTATTTTTTTCCTTCTTTTTCTTTCCTCTTCAAAGAGAAAAGAAAATAGTTCTGTACGTCGATACACTTTTTTACGGAAAACAACATAGACTTTACGAAAAACAACATAGACGTAGCGGTTGTCCAAGGAGATACTACACATAAGAAAATATTGTCTTTGGGCAAGTCACATATTGCGCACTTACCATTTGTGTTTTATTATTTTAAATATTTTATTTAAAATATTATTTATGCTGGTCTCTTTTTTGATTTCATATCATGGTTGAAAGGTTAAAATCGGTGAGGTTTATTAATCCTTTTCGAAATCCGAAGAGGTTCCCATGGAACCTCTGGATCCTTTGTCAACTGGTCAATTAATTACTTCTTTGTTGGAATGCTAACAAGAAGATTACTTGATTTTCTTTTATTATACCCATATCTACTTTTCTTTCATTGATTTGATTCTTTCTTTCTTTCAATGTATATCGAAATTCATATTAAATTAAAAAAGATAAGAAATCTAGGAATTAGAATCATAAGAGTAAGAGTGGTCTTTCGATTATTTCAAATTGATTGGAATCAACACAAATCAAATAGAAATGGATGAAGCAAAGAAATAGAATTGGGACATGGCACTATGTACATTATATATGGAATTGATACCTATATATGAAGATAATAATTTCATTGATATATATTATATTAAATTAACCTGTATCGTCCTACAGCAAACTTTATAAAGTAAATAACAATACTAGTATTGTATGGTAGAAAAATATTTTTCTACCATACTATCTAGTATCTCATCGAATACTGCTCTCATAGAATACTGCTGATTCTAGTTCGATCATTTCATTTAAAACGTGAAATTTGAATCCTTTTATTTTATTTCTTCTCTTTAATCAGTGATAAGAACTAAAGAGTCACAAGTTTAATTCAAATTAATCACTTTGACTTACTGTTTTTACGTATATTATAAGTAAAAAAGCAGTAGGAATTAGAATGAACAGTGCAGTAGCAATAAATGCGAGAATATTTACTTCCATAATTTCATCCTTTCATTTTTCTTTAATTCGCAATAACTCGGGATTTAATCCCATAGAGATGATAAATCTTTTGTCTGTAAATTCAATGGGATGAATTACATCGAGATATAATCGAATCGGATCAATATCATGAATAACAATATCTGACAAATTGATTCATCGTCAAGAATTGAATAGTATAACATAGGAAGATCTTTTATCCATACCGAATTCCAAAGTCAATTTTGATACAATCAAAAATCCATTTACTTCTTTACTTTATTTTTTATTTCTATTTTCTATTTTTCATTCTTTTCTATTTTTATAATATAAAAATTAGCGCCCTCCTTGTACAATCATTTGATGAAGTATCATCTAACCACTTTTCCACTTACCATTGGTTACAAACAATAGAAGAAATTCAAAAAAATAACAAAGAAAAGAGATTCCTGTTAGCAATGAAATTCTACTGTTTGTACTCCCTTTCACCGAACATAAATATGGAAGGATGAATTGATGTATTTTTTTATTGGATATTGGATTTGGATCCATCGGGACTGACGGGGCTCGAACCCGCAGCTTCCGCCTTGACAGGGCGGTGCTCTGACCAATTGAACTACAATCCCAAGGAAATAACATAAGAAAATTAAGGTGTACAGTATACATATTCTTATGATTTTATTCAAATACTTTCGA